AATATTTAGGATGAATTCGGTTGGAAAAAATTTCATATCATGTGTATTCCTTTTACTTTCAAAATACGAACATGGGAATCGTTGAAATATTTTTTTATTTAATTTAAAGGTTATTCCTCATCTATTACATTACCTTAACCGGATTCCCTTATAATTTTGAAATGAAGATATTTTTCTTTAAAAACGCTTTGCAGAACAATCTATGAAACTTAAATTATTGATACAGTTTTATTACTCAACTCAAGTAAATTAGTAATGACCCTAGAGTCCACTTCTTCCCCATACTACGAGTGAAAGGGAAAATGTAAAGACTACCATTAAAGCAGCCCAAGCAAGACTTACTATATCCATGTGAATTATGTCTCCTATCTCTATGAATATGAAGAAACTCTTCCATTATTGATCACTAATACTAATGTAATCAATGGCACAGAGTCAAAAAGGGATTCTGAACAAAGGCTATTGATGAACCAATCCAATAACTCCACCTATAACAAGTTCATATATGATTTCTGGTAGAATTTGGAAGCATTAAGTACAAGCAAGATACACAGTTACTTTCTTGTAATTATAGAGGGAATGCTATTAATGGAAAATGGAGGAATAGTAAGACCTATTGTTTTGTTTCTTTTGTTACCCTTCATAATAAAATAAAAAAGCATAACAATATACAATCAAGATAGATCACTATCTATCCCATATCTCTATCTACTGTTTGATCTAATCCTTATGGCTATGGCCTCCCGAATATTTCACAAAGACACTCGGGAGACTTTCTATTACATTCTTGCTTGGATGTTACCGAATAAAGAAGTTTTTTTTTCAACTTTTATTCTTTATTTTTATTCTATAAAATCTATAAAAGAAGCCAATTATTCATCCAATCCTGAATGTCTGAGCACTCATAAATTCTCGCGAGTCTGTATACAAAGCATCTTCCACCCCTTACCACAACTAACAATTCCCCACTCAACTATAAAATTTCGGCCATTAGACATTATGGAAGTCTTGATAGCCTAGCCCTTCCTATACTAAAATCCTCCCTGGAATCCCAGGCGCAAAGATTGACAGTCTTTTAACCTCCAACTTCTTAAAATCAAGCGAGTATTGGAAGTTCGAGTCCTTTTCCTCTGCTTATGCTAGGATTCGGCGATTTATATAAGCATAAGCAAGCAAAGGGGTTTCGAGTTTTTTTATTGATCAGGCGACACCCGGATTTGAACTGGGGAAAAAGGATTTGCAGTCCCCCGCCTTACCACTCGGCCATGCCGCCAAAATTCTAAAAATAACTGGAAATATTCCTTTTTGGGTAGGTTATTACTTAATCCCCTTTCCTTTTTTTATTGTATTTGCATCTTGAATCCCATTTTCCTTATTTCTTTCCCAATAAACCTAAACGAAAAAAAATCCTTCCTTTTTTGATTGGAGCCGGATCCTTCTATTAATTGTATAGTATATCAAAACACACACCGCCCAAAACCCTCCCGTTTTCTATTGAAAGAAAAAATTTTTGAGTCACACAATAAACAATAAAAAATTCAGCACAAATAAAACGGGACCCATTAACTTATTGGCTGTTAATTCATGAAAAGTTCTTGGATCCTCATTTTTGTTTCCTTAATGGCATAAGAAAATGCAATTGATACACAACTAATCAGTATCAATAAAAAAAATGAATCCTTTTCAATTTGAAGTATAACAACAATTATGTGTATATGTAAACCCCCGAACAGAAATCGTTACACAGATCTACCTAATCCGGGATCTTATTTATATATGATATTCCCCCAGGGAATTAAGTTAATTAGCGCGCTTCAATTTTCAATTGAATATTATTGAATAGCAAATAGAAATTATGATATAGTAATAGTACGGCCCACGTTACCCTACCCCAAGTCGAACTGGGATAAGCGATATGCAGATGGTCTTCGTGTGCTTAATAAATACAACCCCTTATTGTGCACTTCAATCGTATTTCACGAATTCGACTAACAAATGGGTAAAAAAGCCTCTCTTTTCTGCGAATCATTTTTGAACAACTGAATCCGCGAAAAAAGTTAAGCCCTAAAAAAAAAAAGGTAAACTCTATAAGGTTCCTTTCTGTCTTTATCTCATTCATAGAGAACAGATCAAATACTGAATCCATTTACTTTATCTGGTACCTAATCAGCAGATCCTAATATCATAAGGTAGAAATTGGATCACTTTTGATATTCTATATAAGACTCCATAAGTTTAAGCGTCAGAATTTTGTTTCCAGGAATGTTTTATTAATTCATTTCAATTTGTATCTGTTGCAAACAAATCTTATTTTAAGTAGAAAAATCTCTTTATTTCTCCGCTCATACGTATTTCATACATTCCATCTATGATATGTAGTTGGGTAAAATTTCATGTGATTCAGTAAACAGAATATGATTCCATCATTGCTAGATCAATACACATCATTACTAGATCGGTCCATATGGTTCGATGAAGAATGAACCTTGGAAAATGAATG